GATTCTTATCAAAGAAAGACAGGATTAACCGAGGCTGTTCAAACAGGCATAGGGCAATTAAACGGTATTACCGTAGCAATTGGGGTTATGGATTTTCAGTTTATGGGGGGTAGTATGGGATCCGTAGTCGGTGAGAAAATTACCCGTTTGATTGAATACGCTACTAAAGAATTTCTACCTCTTATTATAGTGTGTGCTTCCGGAGGAGCACGCATGCAAGAAGGAAGTTTGAGCTTGATGCAAATGGCTAAAATATCTTCTGCTTTATATGATTATCAATCAAATAAAAAGTTATTCTATGTACCAATCCTTACATCTCCTACTACTGGTGGGGTGACAGCTAGTTTTGGTATGTTGGGGGATATTATTATTGCCGAACCCAATGCCTACATTGCCTTTGCGGGTAAAAGAGTAATTGAACAAACATTGAATAAAACAGTACCCGAAGGTTCACAAGCGGCTGAATATTTATTCCAGAAGGGCTTATTCGATCTAATCGTACCACGTAATCCTTTAAAAAGCGTTCTGAGTGAGTTATTTGAACTCCACACTTTCTTTCCTTTGAATCAAAATTAGAACATTAAGTTCAATTATTTTGAGCAAACAAGTAATTAGTATATCGGAATCCAAGTCAAAATTAGACGAATGGGGTTTTCTTTGTTGACATAAGATCTAATTGTATCAAAGAAGCAAAAGTCACAGAAAATAGAAAATCCGCCCCTTTTTCTATATTCCTGATTATTGATTATTGATCAAGGTCTCTATCAACAAGATAAAAGAGGAAATTCTTATTTTCGTGAATTAGGCAAATAAAAAAATATCTTCTTCTCGTCATATATAATTAAAATATAGAAAATATAGAATTTTTTATCTTTCTATTACGATAATCCTATTTTGACTAAGAATCCCTGCTGGATGGGATTCTAACAAACCCTTCAATATTCAATATAAATAGAATCTAAATAAATAGAATCTAATTCATTTTTAAGAGAGTTTTTGCTTAGTAAATGAAATTCGAAGACAAGAGCAAAAAAATGAAGAAAAAAATATCTCATCCATATCCTTTCAAATCTTTCATATAGAAAGATGAAAAACTACATTCTATAACTCACTTAGCTAGATACTTATATCTATATTTATTAATATTAGATTAGATAGATTAGATAATAAGTAATAATAATTCCAATTTAATAATAATTCCAATTTAGAATTTTCAAATTCTAATAAGATATCTTTATATCTTCTTTATATTATAAAATAAAATTTTATAAAATAATAAGATATTTTTATTTATTTAGAATTATCAATATCAAATTATAATAAGATATCTTTATACTTTATATATAATAAGATATCTTTATATTATAAAATATAAAATCTAAATAATAATAACAGGTACAAATAGTAAATCGAGGTACCCATTCTATGACAAATCTTACCTTTCCCTCTGTTTTGGTCCCTTTAGTAGGCCTAGTATTTCCGGCAATCGCAATAGCTTCTTTATTTCTTCATATTCAAAAAAACAAAATTGTTTAGAGGCGAGGGCACAAAATCTCATCTATTTTGTTTTTTCAAAACTAACGCTTGTATCATAACACGGATATCCATTTAGCAAAATTTTGTATATTTGGTATATTGGTATATTTGGTATAAGCGGCTTCCGCCGAAAATCTCCCAAAAATGCTATATTCTAGCTATTTTCAAATAGACCCAACTCGGCGGATGGCTGAACTGTAAAGTTGGTCTATCTATATACATGTGGCTATCTTTAGTGAGATCATACGAAGGGTATGTTATTAGTTTAGATCTAACCAATTTAATGAATTACTCCTAAAGGTTCACATCAACCTAGTGCTAGTTGATGCGAGTTACTTCGGAAACAAACGGACTAAAGTCAAATTCATTTGGGGTATTCTCTCAATTCCAAAAAAAGCAACTGGATCAAGTATGAGTTGTCGATCAGAACATATATGGATAGAACCTATAACGGGGGCTCGAAAAACAAGTAATTTCTGCTGGGCTGTTATCCTTTTTTTAGGTTCATTAGGATTCTTGTTGGTTGGAACCTCGAGTTATCTTGGTAGAAATTTGATATCTTTATTTCCGTCTCAGGAAATAGTTTTTTTTCCACAAGGAATTGTGATGTCTTTCTATGGGATCGCGGGTCTTTTTATTAGCTCCTATTTGTGGTGCACAATTTCGTGGAATGTAGGTAGTGGTTATGATCGATTTGATAGAAAAGATGGAATAGTGTGTATCTTTCGTTGGGGATTTCCTGGAAAAAATCGTCGGGTCTTCCTCCGATTTCTTATAAAAGATATTCAGTCCGTCAGAATAGAAGTTAAAGAGGGTATTTTTGCTCGTCGTGTCCTTTATATGGATATCAGAGGCCAGGGAGCCATTCCATTGACTCGTACTGATGAGAATTTTACTCCACGGGAAATGGAACAAAAAGCTGCTGAATTGGCCTATTTCTTGCGTGTACCAATTGAAGTTTTTTAATAAATGAAGCCGAGAAATGAATGCTTTCTCAGCAGGAGAGCAAAAAACGCAAGAATCCTCTTTTTCTATACCATAACTTATAACTTAATTGAGGTTTCTTCAAAACATTCATTCGAGTCAAAGCAGACATATATGGAATAAGTATAAAAAAACTCTTTTGGGGATCTTTTATATGTATCGAAATATACACAACCCAATTCAAAAAGAAACAAATCCAATATCTCATAATCAACCATTTTGAAATAAGGAAATTCCCTCCCTTTTTAATTGTTGTAATTGAGACTTCAGATAGATCATATCTTGTAATTTTTTGAAGCTTCTTTTTATATTTTTTGTGCTCCTTAATGACCAAAAAATTGGATCTCTTATAATAAGAATAAAAAAGAACTAGCAAATTTCTGTCGTTTTTTGCCACTCAATTTTCACAATTACATAGAGTCGACGAATTAGATGGGTTCATTAACAATTCACAGACGAAAAAATGGAAAAAAAGAAAGCATTCACTCCTCTTTTATATCTTGCATCTATAGTATTTTTGCCCTGGTGGATTTCTCTCTCATTTCAAAAAAGTATGGAATCTTGGGTTACTTATTGGTGGAATACTAGGCAATCCGAAATTTTTTTGAATGATATTGAAGAAAAGAGTATTCTAGAAAAATTCAGAGAATTGGAGGAACTCCTCTTCTTAGAGGAAATGATCAAGGAATACTCGGAGACACATCTACAAAACCTTCGTATAGGAATTCACAAAGAAACAATCCAATTAATCAAGATACACAACGAGGGTCGTATTCATACAATTTTGCACTTCTCGACAAATATAATCTGTTTCATTATTCTAAGCGTTTATTCTATTTTGGGTAATAAAGAACTTGTTATTCTTAACTCTTGGGTTCAGGAATTCCTATATAACTTAAGTGACACAATAAAAGCTTTTTCTCTTCTTTTATTAACTGATTTATGTATCGGATTTCATTCGCCCCATGGTTGGGAACTGCTGATTGGCTTTGTCTACAAGGATTTTGGATTTGTTCATAATGAGCAAATTATATCTGGCCTTGTTTCCACTTTTCCAGTCATTCTAGATACAATTTTAAAATATTGGATTTTCCGTTATTTAAATCGCGTATCTCCGTCACTTGTAGTGATTTATCATTCAATGAATGACTGAAAAATTATCTACCTAATCCAATTAGAATGTTTCTTACTTTGCAGTTGTACATAAGCAAAGCATTGAAAATCGCTTTAGATTTCTACCCATCCCGGGGATTCATCCTATATTCCTATATATTAATCCAGTCAATTTATTCCAGTAAATAACAGAATCGTGGATAGGAAACTCCATTAGTAACCTACCCCAATTTATTGTAGAAATTTTCGGGATCAATGGTTGGACCATGCAAACTAGAAATACTTTTTCTTGGATAAAGGAACAGATTACTCGATCTATTTCCATATCGCTAATGATATATATAATAACTCGTACATCCATTTCAAATGCATATCCCATTTTTGCACAGCAGGGTTATGAAAATCCACGAGAAGCGACTGGACGTATTGTATGCGCCAATTGCCATTTAGCTAATAAACCAGTGGATATTGAGGTACCGCAAACGGTACTTCCCGATACTGTATTTGAAGCAGTTGTTCGAATTCCTTATGATATGCAAGTGAAACAAGTTCTTGCTAGTGGTAAAAAAGGGGGTTTGAATGTGGGGGCGGTTCTTATTTTACCAGAGGGTTTTGAATTAGCGCCCCCCGATCGTATTTCCCCCGAGATAAAAGAAAAGATGGGCAATCTGTCTTTTCAGAGCTATCGCCCCAACCAAAAAAATATTCTTGTCATAGGCCCTGTTCCTGGTCAGAAATATAGTGAAATCACCTTTCCTATTCTTTCCCCCGACCCCGCTACTAAGAAAGACATTCACTTCTTAAAATATCCTATATACGTAGGCGGAAACAGAGGAAGGGGCCAAATTTATCCTGACGGGAGCAAGAGTAACAATACAGTTTATAATGCTACAGCATCAGGTATAGTAAGCAAAATCCTACGAAAAGAAAAGGGGGGATACGAAATAACCATAGCGGAGGATGGACGTCAAGTGGTTGATATTATCCCTCCGGGGCCAGAAATTCTTGTTTCAGAAGGTGAATCTATCAAATTGGATCAACCATTGACAAGTAATCCTAATGTGGGCGGATTTGGTCAGGGAGATGCAGAAATAGTACTTCAAGATCCATTACGTGTACAAGGCCTTTTGTTCTTCTTCGCATCTGTTATTTTGGCACAAGTATTTTTGGTTCTTAAAAAGAAACAGTTCGAGAAGGTTCAATTGTCCGAAATGAATTTCTAGACTCGCGGATTAATCGACATCAAGTTTGTAAAAAGAACCAAATTATTTTTAGTAATTATGATTATCTATAACTATGATAAAAAATGAAATTCTAAAAAGCCTTTCATTTATACTCTTTTTCTACGAGATACCGGGAATTCCTTG